CCTACAACTCATGAATTAAGAATTCTCACAACAACAAGGTCTACTCGATATGGATTAGGCATGAATGAAACCTTTAACAAAAATCTTTCAAAAAATATTCAATAGTCAATTAATATTATCAACTCATTAAAATGTTATGTTAAAATGGTTTGTTATTAGACCATGTATTTGATTCACCAAATACATCATTATTGTATACTCTTTGATATATATAGCGCAACCCAACCCAATCCTAATCTTTGTTTTGCGGGTTTATAATTGAATTGATCCCTTTCTTATTTTGAATCTAAATATCTAAATACTGAGAAAAATTCCCTCTTGACAGTAATATATGTTGTATATGTAAATCCTAGATGTGAAAATAAGCATAATTCATCTACGAAAGGGTATAATATAAAGACGGAAATCTATATGAAAAATAAAAAATAAAGAACAAAGGCCAATAAGATCGAAATAATGAATCATAAATCGAGTTCGGGTTCGAATTCCATAAGTAATATAATATGGATCCTTTTTTCTATAATGATAGAGAAATGAAACACATTTATTCACGATTTCATTTACTTGCAATTAAAAAAAAATAAAGGATTGGCTGAACTTGAAAATTTACTCATTGAATGAGTAAACGATTGAATCGGATTCGGTTGGGTGGTACCAACTAAATCGAGTGCTATCTCCCATTTATCTCTTATTGAATTAACTGATCAACTTGCTATCGGACATTTATTTTCGATTTGGTATTATTCCAAAAAGGATTTCGACATATTTCACTTTATTATAATTATGAGAATCAATCCTACTACTTCTAGCCCTGCGGTTTCCACACTTGAAGAAAAAAAACTAGGGCGTATCGCTCAAATTATTGGCCCAGTACTGGATGTCGTTTTTCCCCCGGGCAAAATGCCTAATATTTATAACGCTTTGGTAGTTAAGGGTCGAGATACTGTCGGTCAACAAATTAATGTGACTTGCGAGGTACAACAATTATTAGGAAATAATCGAGTTAGAGCTGTAGCTATGAGTGCTACAGATGGACTGATGAGAGGAATGGAAGTGATTGACACGGGAGCTCCTCTAAGTGTTCCAGTCGGCGGAGCTACTCTCGGTCGAATCTTCAACGTTCTTGGAGAGCCTGTTGATAATTTAGGTCCTGTAGATACTCGCACAACATCTCCTATTCATAGATCTGCGCCCGCCTTTATACAGTTAGATACGAAATTATCAATCTTTGAAACAGGTATTAAGGTGGTAGATCTTTTAGCTCCTTATCGCCGTGGAGGAAAAATCGGACTATTTGGGGGAGCTGGAGTAGGTAAAACAGTACTCATCATGGAATTGATCAACAACATTGCCAAAGCTCATGGAGGCGTATCCGTATTTGGCGGAGTAGGAGAACGTACTCGTGAAGGAAATGATCTTTACATGGAAATGAAAGAATCCGGAGTAATTAATGAAAAAAATCTTGCAGAATCAAAAGTAGCTTTAGTCTATGGTCAAATGAATGAACCGCCGGGAGCTCGTATGAGAGTTGGTTTGACTGCCCTAACTATGGCAGAATATTTCCGGGATGTTAATGAACAAGATGTGCTTCTATTCATCGACAATATCTTTCGTTTTGTCCAAGCAGGATCAGAAGTATCCGCATTATTAGGGAGAATGCCTTCTGCAGTGGGTTATCAACCTACCCTTAGTACAGAAATGGGTTCTTTGCAAGAAAGAATTACTTCTACCAAAGAGGGATCTATAACTTCGATCCAAGCAGTTTATGTACCTGCGGACGATTTGACAGACCCTGCTCCTGCCACTACATTTGCACATTTAGATGCTACTACCGTACTATCAAGAGGATTAGCTGCCAAGGGTATTTATCCAGCAGTAGATCCTTTAGATTCAACGTCAACTATGTTACAACCTCGGATCGTTGGTGAGGAACATTATGAAACTGCGCAAAGAGTTAAGCAAACTTCACAACGTTACAAAGAACTTCAGGACATTATAGCTATTCTTGGGTTGGATGAATTATCCGAGGAGGATCGTTTAACTGTAGCAAGAGCACGAAAAATTGAGCGTTTCTTATCACAACCCTTCTTCGTGGCAGAAGTATTTACTGGTTCTCCAGGAAAATATGTTGGTCTTGCAGAAACAATTAGGGGGTTTCAACTGATCCTTTCCGGAGAATTAGATGGTCTGCCCGAGCAGGCTTTTTATTTGGTGGGTAACATCGATGAAGCTACCGCGAAAGCTATGAACTTAGAAGTGGAGAGCAATTTGAAGAAATGACCTTAAATCTTTGTGTACTGACTCCTAATCGAATTATTTGGGATTCAGAAGTGAAAGAAATCATTTTATCTACAAATAGTGGCCAAATTGGTGTATTACCAAACCACGCCCCTATTGCCACGGCTGTAGATATAGGTCTTTTGAGAATACGCCTCAACGACCAATGGTTAACGGTGGCTCTGATGGGTGGTTTTGCTAGAATAGGGAATAATGAGATCACCATTTTAGGAAATGATGCGGAGATGAGTACTGACATTGATCCGCAAGAAGCTCAACAAACTCTTAAAATAGCTGAAGCTAACTTGAGTAGAGCTGAGGGTAAGAGACAAGTGATTGAAGCGAATCTAGCTCTCAGACGAGCTAGGACACGAGTAGAGGCTGTCAATGTTATTTCCTACTAGTCAATACATCAAAATAATCAAAAGAAGTTTTTTAGAAGTTCTTTATTATACACCACATTTAGATTCTGCCAATTGAAGACAATCAAGTCTAATCTGATACAACGAAAAAAAGAGGATGGGTAGAAAAACTTATTAGATACCGGAGTCAATGCAATGGTATCTAATAAGTTCTACCTACTATTGGATTTGAACCAATGACTCCTGCCGTATGAAAGCAATACTCTAACCACTGAGTTAAGTAGGTAATTTATCACCGCAAAAGAAGACCCATCACCTCGGGGATTATAGATAGAATATTATTTCTAAGCAATACCAATCTGTTAACAGTAAGCGGATCAAAGAGTTATCATGTGAGATTAGGGAATATCCATCTTGACAAGAAATTATCTATATGTTAAGATATCTATGACAAGGGCTATAGCTCAGTTAGGTAGAGCACCTCGTTTACACGTGCGCCAATGCTTTTCAAGGGAGCTTATTATACAATGAACATAGTTGATCTTATTGAAAAATCAATGTCTTACTCCATAGATTCGAGAGAACAATAGCCTGACAAATATTTGGTTCGGTCCGATTTTGGTGCGAATTTAGGTGCCAAATCAAATAGAACCCATCATTGATTTGATAGTTGATAAGGTAAATACTCAGCCCATTCAATGCTAGGCATAATGAGTATAAGGGCTTCAAAAAAACCTCCTTTCATCCTATGAACTTTAAGGTGTATGAAGTCTCATATTCGACTCTTGCAGCGGAACGATAGAGACTCCATTTAACTTAGGTTGATCTAAGCCGAAGGCAAACCTAAGTCAAGGTAACCCTTCTTTGAAACACTTTGGTATTGCTACTAGATCTGAATACAAATAATGAATCAGAGCACATGGAGCCAGCTCATTATCTTCCTGTAAAGAAAAAATATGGTGGACTAACTGATCTTTACATCAGTTGATGAAAGAGCCCAATGCAACAAACAAAATGCATGTTGGGTCTTTGAAACAGTTCGAATCATTTCGATAATAATCAGTTTGATCTGTTTTACCGAGAAGGTCTACGGTTCGAGTCCGTATAGCCCTAATACATTCTATTTGTTTATTTTTGTATAGACATTCTATTTTTGTTTAGTATAGTTTTCATTTCCTCATTAGTACTTGTTTATAGACTGGACAGACCAGACCATTGGTTGTTTCATAGAAATGAAATGAAAGCATTACCACATATTCATGTAAATACATAGGTACTTGAAAATAAAAACAATAATTCATTCCAATGGATCTAATCAGATCAGTATGTGTCAAATCTAGGACAAGAAAAAGAAAGAAAATATAATCGTTCGATGCATTAGATTGTGTTTACGTATTCGTATTTGTATAAAATCAATAGAAACAACCACGATCCTTTACCTGGATTTTAATGAAAAGAATACTTCGAATATGTTAGAAATCCCTAGACATTTTTGACCCCCCCAAAATTATTGGTTTTGATAATAACTATGTTATGTTTGATATTATTTTTTGATAATATTTCATTATCTTATTTCATTTTATTATTTATACATTACATAAATTATATATTTACATATAATTTATATAAGAAATATATATTTCTAAATATAAAATACAAAGAAATAAATATAAGGAAATATCAAGAAAAAAACAAAAACATAGTATTACGTTTCAGAATTATGAAACATAGTTATAGTATTACTATTCATTAGAATACATTAGTAATAGAATATTCTATTAGGTTAGATTAGTATATTTTAGTATTTAATTAAATTACTTTTATTATTTAGAATTTTTTTATTTAATATTTTTTAATCTTATATCTATTTTTTTATAGAGAATAGAGAAAGCGAGACAAAGTGAGAGAGTTTTGTTTGTGTAAGAACGCCTCTACACCATATCTAAATAGAATCGAAATCAAAAACGGAATCGCGATTCCGTTGGATGAATCTCTAAACAAGACATGCCACGCAGCAAACAAACTCTGAACTATACACTTTGATTTGATTAAAATAAATTCTTGTTTCACCTAGGAAAACAAGTTCTGGATGAATTGACAATGCCAACTCGAATAATTAAGCATATTCCACATTAATAGGAGTACATTTATGTTTCTGCTTCACGAATATGATATTTTATGGGCATTTCTAATAATATCAAGCGTTATTCCTATCTTGGCATTTGTAATTTCAGGAGTTTTAGCCCCGGTTAGCAAAGGACCAGAGAAGCTCTCTAGTTATGAATCGGGCATAGAACCTATGGGGGACGCTTGGTTACAATTCCGAATCCGCTATTACATGTTTGCTCTAGTTTTTGTTGT